ACGGGCATTCGTACGTGAACCAGTTCTTGGTCTAGATTTTGCCATACTTTATCATCTCATAAATAGAAATTCGAGATATATGGATATATCCATTTCATGTCAAAACAGATCCTATTTTTTTCATTGGGTCCTTTACGTTAGAGAGCCCCTTTTCAAAAGATTATCCTTGTCTTTGTTTATGTCTCGGATTAGAACAAATTACTCTAATTCGTCCCCTCCTACGGATCAGTCGACATTTTTCACAAATTTTACGAACGGAGGCCCTTATTTTCATAGTTGTCGTTCCTTAACTTAATTCTGACTCTATTTATTGGAAGAAAATAAGTTTCTTGAAATGTTGAACCTCAAATTGTATCCCCATGAAGGGAATGCTGAAGTTGAAAAAACAACCTAATCATTCGAATCCTTGTTGTGGCATCTATAAATTATACGCCCTCTGGTTGAATCATAATGACTTACTTCAATTTTGCCCCTCTCCCCCATCGTATACGTATAAAACTCCGTCGGATCCTTCATGAACCATAACCTAGAATTAGATCTTCATTATCGAAAAACCCCGAGCATACATACCATTTAGAAGGAGAAGTGATTCATTAATGAAACCTTCATGAATCCATTTTTTTGTTCTTTCATTCTAGGTAAAAGCCCTAGAAGTATCACCTAATGTAGTAGGAATGATATCAACTAACCCACCCTTTTTTCTTTTGACAAATAGGAAATTCCGGATCCAATTCGGATATCAGAAAGATTACCATATATAACACAAAATTTCTCCGCCGATTCTTTCTAGTCGAGCCTCTCGGTCTGTCATTATACCTCGAGAAGTCGAAAGAATTACAATCCCCATCCCGCCTAAAATTCTAGGAATTCGTTGATAGTTCGAATAGATTCGTAGGCCAGGCCTACTGATACTTTTTAAATTTAAAATAGTTCGATAGGGTCCTTTCCTATTCCTTCTATGTCGTAGGGTTAAAACCAAAAAATATTTGTTGTTTTCCTGATGCTTCCTCACGTTTTTGATAAAACCTTCTCTTAAAAGTATTTTAACAATGTTTTCCGTGATGTTAGTGGATGCTATTTGAATCGTCCCTTTTCTATTCATGTCAGCATTTCGTATAGAGGTTATTATGTCAGCAATAGTGTCCCTACCCATGATAAACTAAATTTTGGGTTGCCTCCCATTTTTGATATAATCAACATGCTATTTTTTATTTCTTTTTATATTTTATTTATTAAATAAAGGGATATGCGTCAGATACAACCTAATCCACTAATTAATCTATTTCATCCAAATACTATGTATAATAGAACTATATTACGTATGATCTCATCTTATAATACCTCAGGTGCTAATGAAACTATTTTAGTGAAATTTAACTGTCTCAATTCTCGGGCAATCGCACCAAAAACTCGAGTTCCTTTTGGATTTCCTTCTTGATCAATCACAACTGCAGCATTATCATCATATCGTATTATCATACCGTTGTCACGTTTAAGTTCTTTACAAGTACGTACAATTACAGCTCTGATCACTTCTGATCTTTCTAGAGGTGTGTTTGGTAATGCTTCCTTGATCACAGCAACAATAATGTCACCGATATGAGCATATCGGCGATTACTAGCTCCTATGATTCTAATACACATTAATTCTCGGGCCCCGCTGTTATCCGCTACATTCAAATGGCTTTGAGGTTGAATCATATCATTTTTTGATCTGTTCTTTCAATGTTAATACAAAGGGCGAAGTAAAAAAAAAAGAAATATTGTTTGTCAAAAAGAAACCTGCAATTGTTTTTTTATCCCCAAGACTTCTTTCCTTTGGTTCTACGTTCCTATCCCGAAATCATAAATTGAGTTCGTATAGGCATTTTGGACGCCGCTATTGAAATAGCCTTTCTGGCTATATTTTCTGCTACTCCGCCCATTTCATAAAGTATTCTACCTGGTTTAACGACAGCTACCCAATATTCGGGAGATCCTTTACCCGAACCCATACGTGTTTCCGTAGGTCTTACTGTAACTGGTTTGTCTGGAAATATACGTACCCATATTTTTCCACCACGGCGCACATTTCTTGTCATTGCTCGTCGCCCTGCTTCTATTTGTCTAGATGTGATCCAAGCAGGTTCAAGTGCCTGAAGAGCATATTTCCCGAAACAAATACGATTACCTCGATAAGATATTCCTTTCATTCTTCCTCTATGTTGTTTACGAAATCGGGTTCTTTTGGGGTTATAGTTGATGGTTCTTTCTCAATTCCACCTCTACTACAGAACCGGACATGAGAGTTTCTTCTCATCCGGCTCCTCGCGAATGAAACGATTCGAATTTTATAATTTTATGACAATATACTGAATCATGGATTCTTTGAGATTTCATCTAATCTATTAGAAATTTCTATATCTTGTTTGGATATATACTTAAACATGTATTTTTTTTTCTAGATAATTATTTCTATTTATAGATAATGAGATAATGTCGTTTTTTTATAACGAATCTT